TAAAAATTGGTTAAGAGAGGGTTTTCAGATCAAAATCCTATATCCTTTTCATTTAAAACCTTGGCACAGATCGAAACTACGACTCTCTGATAGAGATCGAAAGCAACAAGATGATTTTGATTCTTGTTTTTTAACAGTTTTAGGAAAGGAAACAGAATATCCGTTTGGTCCTCCTCGAAAAACACCTTCCTTTTTTGAACCCATTTTTAAAGATATAGACTATAAAGTCGAAATAAGAAAATTGAATTTTAGAGTTCGAAGAGTTTTAAAAAAAATAAAAAAAAAACAATCAAAAGCAGTTTTATTTGTAAAACAAAAAATAAAAGAACTTTTAAAAGAAAATAAAATTCCATTATTTATACCGACAGAAATATATGAATCAAGTGAAACTCAAACAGAAAAGGATTCTATAATCAGCACTCAGATAATTCATGAATCACTTACTCAAAATCGATCTACAGGTTGGACAAATTATTCACAGGCCGAAGAAGAAATGAAACATAGAATTGATAGAAGAAATACAATCAGAAATCAAATAGAAATAATAAAAAAAAAAAAAAAAGTAACGCCGGGAATAAAAAAAAATAATAATGGAGAATCACCCCCAAAAATTTGGAAAATATTAAAAAGAAAAAATATTGAATTAATAGTTAAATTTTTCATTGAAAAAATATACATAGATATCTTTCTATGTATCATTAATATACGCAGAATCACTCTACAAATTTGTATGGAATCAACCAAAAAAATTCTTGATAAATACATTGACAATAATGAAATAAATCAAGATCAAGAAAGGATTAATAAAACAAAAAAAAATCAAATTGACTTCATTTCGCCTATGACTATAAAAAAGGCTTTTGATAATCTTAGAAATAGTAAGCGGAAGTCACATATTTTTTTTAATTTATCTTACTTGTCACAAAAATATGTATTTTTAAAATTATCACAAACCCAAGTTATTAACTTCAATAAGTTAAGATCTCTTCTTCAATATAATGGACCTTCTTTTTTTCTTAAGAATGAAATAAAAGATCTTTTTGGAAGACAAGGAATATTTGATTCCGAAGTAAGACATAAGGAACTTCCAAATAATGGAATGAATCCATGGAAAAACTGGTTAAGAGGTCATTATCAATACGATTTATCGCAGATTACATGGTCTAGATTAATCCCACAAAAATGGAGAAATGGACTAAATCAATGCCATACGTCTCAAAATAAGGATTTAAATAAATGGTATTCCTATGAAAAAGACCAATTATTTGATTCAAAAAAAAAACAAAATTCGAAAGTATATTTATTACCAAATAAAGAGGAAAATTTTCAAAAAAACTATAGATATGATCTTTTATCATATAAATATATTCATTCTGAAACTAAGAAGAAGGCCTCTATTTATAGATCATCATTAGAAACAAATAAGAATCAAGAAAATTCCAACAGAAATAACGAAAAAATTTTTAGCATACTCAATCCTATCAAGAATTATCTAGGAAAAAGTGATATTATATATACGGAAAAAAATACAGATAGAAAATATTTGGGTTGGAAATTTAGTACAAATATTGAGGTTGAGCCTAAAAAGGACCAAATCAGGGATAAACTTAATAATAAAGGTAATGGTCTTTTTTATCTTCCAATTGATTCAAATTCTGAAATTAATTACAATAAGGTCTTTTTTGATTGGATGGGAATGTCTTTTGATTGGATGGGAATGAATGAAAAATTCTTAATCTTAAATCGCCTCATGTCGAATCCGAAAGTTTTTTTCTTTCCAGAGTTTGTGATACTTTATCATAAATATAAAGAGAAACCTTGGTTTATCCCAAGGAACTTACTTCTTTTTAATTTGAATATAAATCCAAATTTTATTGAAAATAAAAATATCGAGGGAAAACAAGAGGAGAATGAGGTTTTTTTAAATTTTAGTCCATCAAATTCAAAACAATATTTTGAATTAAAGAATCAAAACAATATTGAAGAATATTTTTTAGAATCCATTGAAAAACTAAAAATATTCCTTAAAGGAGATTTTCCTTTGCAATTAAGATGGACTGGACGTTTGAATCAATTGAATCAAAAAATGCTGAATAATATCCAGATATATGGTCTGCTGGTTAGCCTCATAAATGTAAGAAAAATTACTATATCCTATATTCAAAGGAAAGAAATGAATCTGGATATAATGAGGAGGCGTTTAAATCTTACACAATTAACGAAAAAGGGAATATTAATTATGGAACCTGCCCGTCTATCTGTAAAAAATGACGGACAGTTTTTTATGTATCAAATCATAGGTATTTCCTTGGTTCATAAAAGTAAGCACCAAAGTAATCAAAGATACCGAAACCCCAAAAATGTTGCTAAGAATACTTTTGATGAATCCATTTCAAGACATAAAATAAAAACTCTAAATAGAGACAAAAATAATTTTGATTTGCTTGTTCCTGAAAAAATTTTATCGTCTAGACGTCGTAGAGAATTGAGAATTCTAATTTCTTTCAATTTAAATTTAAAGAATCAGAATGGTGTGCATAGAAATAATTTATTTTGCAAGGAAAACAAGATAAAAAACTGGAGTCAATTTTTGGAGGAAAGTAAAAATTTTGACAGAAAAAAAAATGAATTAAATAAATTAAAGTTCTTTTTTTGGCCTAATTATCGATTAGAAGATTTAGCTTGTATGAATCGCTATTGGTTTGATACCAATAATGGGAGCCGCTTGAGTATGTTAAGGATATATATGTATCCCTGATTCAAAATTTTGAGTTTCCTATATATTCTATTGTTCTATGAATTTTTCATTTTTTCTTATGTCCGTGACCGTGTTATATGCAAGCAACCCGATGCGCATATGCGCTGTCTTACATCCCAGTCTAGGATACCTGAATATTAAGGAAATGGGGTATCAATTAAATTAATCAATCGAATCTTCGGACTGAACTATTTGGTATCGTTTTTTTGTATCACTATACAAATGAACTCAAAAATTGGATTGATTAATTTAATTGATAAAACTAGGAATGTATAAAGAAATTATGATTATTGTATATACTACATTAAAATTTCTGACATTATTATTACTGATCAATAAAATAAATATCTGTAAAAAGGGGAGTGTGAAATTATTTTATGGTAAAAAATTCATTTATTTCAATTATTTTGCAAGAACAAGAAGAAAACAAAGAAAACAGCGGATCTGTTGAATTTCAAGTAGTAAGTTTCACCAACAAGATACGGAGGCTTACTTCACATTTGGAATTGCACAAAAAAGACTATTTATCTCAAAGAGGTCTACGGAAAATTCTCGGAAAACGTCAACGGCTGCTGGCTTATTTGTCAAAAAAAAATAGAGCACGTTATAAAGAATTAATAGGGCAGTTGGATATTCGAGAGAGAAAAACTCGTTAATTTGAAGAGTTAGTTTGAATTATTGGCTTAAAGTTTGGTGAACTTCTTTTCGCTTTCAGCAATTCATGGAAGAATGAATCAGGAAAAACCTATGACTGTACCAGCTACAAGAAAAGACCTCATGATAGTCAATATGGGACCTCACCACCCATCAATGCATGGTGTTCTTCGACTAATTGTTACTTTAGATGGTGAAGATGTTATTGACTGTGAACCAATATTGGGTTATTTACACAGAGGTATGGAAAAAATTGCAGAAAATCGAACAATTATACAATATTTGCCTTATGTAACACGTTGGGATTATTTAGCTACTATGTTCACAGAAGCAATAACTGTAAATGCGCCAGAGCAATTAAGCAATATTCAAGTTCCTAAAAGGGCCAGTTATATCAGAGTCATTATGTTGGAGTTAAGTCGTATAGCTTCGCATTTGTTATGGCTTGGCCCTTTTATGGCAGATATTGGGGCACAGACTCCTTTCTTCTATATTTTTCGAGAAAGAGAATTGATATATGACCTATTCGAAGCTGCCACCGGTATGCGAATGATGCACAATTTTTTTCGTATTGGCGGAGTCGCTGCTGATTTGCCTTATGGCTGGATAGATAAATGTTTGGATTTTTGCGATTATTTTTTAACAGGAATTGCTGAATATCAAAAGCTTATTACAAGGAATCCCATTTTTTTAGAACGAGTTGAAGGAGTAGGCATTATTGGTGGAGAGGAAGCAATAAATTGGGGTTTGTCGGGACCAATGCTACGAGCTTCCGGAATACAATGGGATCTTCGTAAAGTTGATCATTATGAGTGTTACGACGAATTTGATTGGGAAGTGCAATGGCAAAAAGAAGGGGATTCATTAGCTCGTTATTTAGTACGAATCAGTGAAATGACAGAATCCATAAAAATTATTCAACAGGCCCTAGAAGGAATTCCGGGAGGTCCCTATGAAAATTTAGAAATCCGCCGCTTTGATAGAGTAAAAGATACTGTATGGAATGAGTTTGATTATCGATTCATTAGTAAAAAACCTTCTCCAACTTTTGAATTGTCGAAGCAAGAACTTTATGCAAGAGTCGAAGCACCAAAGGGAGAATTGGGAATTTTTCTGATAGGAGATAAGGGTGTTTTTCCTTGGCGATATAAAATTCGCCCACCGGGGTTTATTAATTTGCAAATTCTTCCTCAGTTAGTTAAAAGAATGAAATTGGCTGATATTATGACGATACTAGGTAGTATAGATATCATTATGGGAGAAGTTGATCGTTAAAATGATAATTGAGACAACAGAAGTACAAGCTATCAATTCTTTTTCTAGATTGGAATCCTTAAAAGAGGTCTATGGGATCATATGGATGCTTATCCCTATTTTTACTCCTGTATTAGGAATCACAATAGGTGTATTAGTAATTGTTTGGTTAGAAAGAGAAATATCTGCAGGTATACAACAACGTATTGGTCCTGAATACGCAGGACCTTTGGGAATTCTTCAAGCTCTAGCAGATGGTACCAAATTACTTTTCAAAGAGAATCTTCTTCCATCTAGAGGAGATACTCGTTTATTCAGTATTGGACCATCTATA